TTTCTCAAGGAAATATAGAATAGCAGTAACATTTAAATCTATTTGATTCTTTATCGGATCATAAAAACCAACTTTCCGAAGATCTCTTCCTTCTCTTCGGGACCGAACATCAATTGCAACGATTCGATAGACGGCTCAGTGGGATAGATGTAGATGAATAACCCCCCTAGAAACGTATAGGAAGTTTTCTCCTCGTACGGCTCGCGAAAAAATGATTCTAAGTTCTATTTATGTATAGAATTACATACAATCACAAATGGGTCTATAAAATGGTTAGATGAATTAGATTATGGTTTAAATCCCTCTTTTTTTTTTTTTACTTCCTGAAAAAGAAATCATTTGTACTCATAACTCAAGTTAGAGGCTCAAAGGAAAATTTTTACGCATTTCATTTATTGAGCGGTCTTTAAACCCCCTTTCTTTTTGTTTGTTTCGTTTCAAATCGATTTTAATTTTTATTATGGTCTAGTTATAGAAACAATGGAAAAGGTATTTTCTTGTTTTGGGATCCTTTAATCTTTGTTTTAAATCATTGGGTTTAGACATAACTTCGGTGATTCTTAATCTTTTCAAAATGGCAGCAACATACCCTTTTTTGCGATTGATTTATAGTAAAAGTAAAGAATCATAGAAAAGGTTGATTCTCATGTAATACACTTTGTATGAAAAGAGTTTTTTCAATTCCAAGAATTTTTTATTAGATTAGAAACGTGAAACCCTTTCAATTTCTCTATCGAAGATATACTTACGAAGTTCTTCCAATTTATTGATTGACATTAACCCTAGATCTTTGCCCCTGAGAATAGTCAATGAATCAATACTTTCGACCCGAGCTCCATCATGGACTATTTACATTACAACCCAACGAGGTTTCTAGTAAAACAGAAGAAATATAAATGATGTCGAGCCAAGAGCACCTTCATCCTTATATAAAATGGTGGATGTAAGTCCACAACGGATCATGTCTTTCAAGTCGCACGTTGCTTTCTACCACATCGTTTCAAACGAAGTTTTACCATAACATTTCTATAATTTGGAACCGGTATAGAATTGATTCAATTATGGAATCGTGAATAATCATTGGTTCATTCGGTACATAGTAATCTATCACCTTTCTTCTAGATAGATGGATAGAAATATTTCTGAAGAAGTTTTAGCACGAATTCAACATAACCCCAATTTTATCGTTATAGTATAAATGCAAGATTTTTTTAATTATCAAAATCAATTATTAGATTCTAAAATAGAAATAAAAAAATAAATAACTTAATTCTTTTTGAATATCTACAAATAACTCAAAAATATAGATTCACCAACCGCGCACACCTTTAAACTTAAAAATATAAAAGATTTCATTCATAAAGAATCATGAAAATTAATGAGTTTATAATTAACTTTCCTACTTTGATATTATTATTTGAATAAAGTTTTAAAGTACGAATCAAATTTGATCATCATAAAAAATTTCTCTATCTCTTTTGGAATTGAATCACCAATAATTAAAATTTAAAGCCAATAAACGTATCAAACAACAAATCAATAAATAAAATTTGTTGTTTATTTTTATGAAATAAATAAAAAAGACTGATGGTAGGGAAGATTTTAGTCCTTATTCTTTCGATTCTTATTTTATCAAATAGCTAAAAGAATAGTTCCTATCTATATCTATCAGATAGATTGAACGATTGTCACTCTTATAGATATTCTATGTTAGATATTGAAATTTTCATTTTCAATTTAAGAAATCACAAAATTCTTGTTTCACAACGAAAAACGACGCTCAATGAAATAGAACAATAACAATATATACATATAGACTATGCATTTCCTCATTTTATATACGGATTTTCATATTTTGTTTAACTTGATATTCAGTAATCTTTCTATAAGTCTATAAGATTGTCATAAAAGAAATAAAGGAATGAAAGTAAAGTGAATAGAATGAATGAATCCATTTATCTCAATTTTCCCGCTCCTTCCATCGATTTCTAATTATTCATTAGAGTCAAACACGAAATACCTAAAGGTTCAAATAAACTAGATCGCGTCATTTGATTGTTTATTAATGAAATTTGGATAGACAAAGATATTGAACTTAATACTTGCCCTTGCTAATTAACTTTGATCTACTCCCCAAGAATGAAAAATCATAATAAATAAAAAAAGGGAGGGATACCCCCTTTTTTCGGGATGCTGGCTATCTTATATAGGTACAAAGCCGAATAAGTATAGATTAAGTGCTTACTCCCTTTACTTTTTATTATTTTACCCTAACCGAGCCTTAAGTTACCCTAACCGAGCCTTAAGAAAGAAGGAGATCCCCTTAATTAAATTCAATTATAGTACCAATAACTCCTGAAATGAAGAGATGCACAAAATGAATTTAAAAAAATAGAAAATAAGATCTAAGAAAGATAGGTTCTTTCGCACAAAATGCATATGCATCATTGAAAATTCAATATCGGATGAACGGTTTTTCGAAGTAAATAACTTTCTTCAATACTCAATAGGAGCAAAGTAAACATATAATCAAAAACAAACCACTCGATTTTTTAATAAAAATCCTTGGATTGTGCTTTATATGCCTATCTTACTTGGATTACAAAGAAATCTCATTTAGGTGTCTCCACATGTCATTTGAACTCGATGCAGTTCGAGTTTGTCAAAAAAAAGATTTATTTAGAGAATAATCAGAAATAGGAATCACATTCTATTCCATATTATACCTTTAAACATAAACAGAAAGTTGTTTACAAGAATCTTATTCTTATTCTAATCAAATTTAGATTTAGAATGAAATATGATCTGGGACGGAAGGATTCGAACCTCCGAATACCGGGACCAAAACCCGTTGCCTTACCACTTGGCCACGCCCCATTTAAATTTCTATTCGACACTAATAAAGAATAATACTAGTATTAGTTGATCGTCAATTCCGGTCCAAATCCAAATATAGAATTTAGAGAATATATTCTTGCTAAGATTTTGATACGTATATAGTTAGTTAGTATTAGAATAAAAATATAGAATAAAATTGAATTTATTGATCATTACATATAATTCAATTAAGATATTGTATGAAAGCCGAATTTCTTCTATTCTATTTGAGAATGGGAGGGGTTTTGATTGGGTGAATTCAATGAAAAAGAAGAATTTTGTATACCTTACTTTCTTCATTTTTACTTCATATCAATAGCTCAATCAAAATGCAATTATCTCCAAGAACAAAATGTCTGTTATGCTTAATATCTTTAGTTTGATCTGTATTAATTCGGCTCTTTATTCGAGTCATTTTATCTTCGCCAAATTGCCAGAGGCCTATGCTTTTTTGAATCCGATTGTAGATATTATGCCAGTCATCCCCCTGTTTTTTTTTCTCTTAGCCTTTGTTTGGCAAGCTGCTGTAAGTTTTCGCTGAGATCTTTAATATTATCCTAGAAAATTCATGATTTATTTCGAAAATTCTATCAATTGGATCAGATAAGTCTTACAATAACGAATCCTCAATTCAAAGAAACTCTTGGATAGACGCGAAAAATCTGAATCACCCCATTTCTCCATTCAAACCCCCCCCTTTCTTTTACAGTGAAAGACACTAATCCTATTAGTATCGGAGTCTTCGAGAATATCTAATTTTGAGTATGAAATAAAATTTGAGTAATGAAAGACTCTTATGACAAAATAATTTTTATAAATTAAAAATTTTTCTATTTCTAGAAAGCGCTTCATTTCATGGTGTCAAAATAGGATATGTGGTATAAAAACGGACGATCTATTCCCCTCTTTCCCAAAAAATGATCTTGGAGATTGTGTAATGCTTACTCTCAAACTTTTCGTTTACACAGTAGTGATATTCTTTGTTTCTCTCTTCATCTTTGGATTCCTATCTAATGATCCAGGGCGTAATCCTGGACGTGAAGAATAAAAAAATTATTTGAAAATTTTGAAAGATAAATCAAATTCAAATAACAAAGTCATCGAGGGAGGCGGAAAGAGAGGGATTCGAACCCTCGGTACAAATAACTCGTACAACGGATTAGCAATCCGCCGCTTTCGTCCACTCAGCCATCTCTCCCAATTCAAAAAAGATTTACTATGTTACATTACACATAAAGTAAGGATTAAGAAAGGCTTTCTTTCGATCTTTTTATTAGAAAATAATATATTCTAATATAATATATAGAAGAATATAGATTTAGATGTGTATCACTTTTATCAGCAATTCCATTTAGATAAAATAAAGTAAGAGCTGAAAGGATCCAATATAAAGAAAACTAAAAAAAGACTTATTGTTTTCATTTTGGTCGAAGGTCCCTTTTTCTTTTATTCCCACGGCCGGGCTGGCTAGCTCAACACCTAGCCAGGCCCCTCCTTTTATTCCAACGAATGATAGATAAAACTATTTATCGAATTTGAAAATTGAAAGACTTGTTAGTAAATTCAAACAACTCGAAAGTCTCATTTATTATTTTATTCTTTTTTTTTTTACTTTAACTTTTTTTATATTTTTTAGAATACAAAATAGAATAAAAAAAAAAAAAAAAGAAACTCTGGGCTTTTACACAACGCATTTTTATGTTATGATTTTGGTGCTTTTAGTAAACCGTCTCTATTAAAATTACTCCAAAGGACTTCTTATTTCATTTTTAATTTAGTTATATTATTTAAATCTTCTTTTCCTGCTTTAATCCCGCAAACACGAAAAATAAAGTTAACGCTCTAATTTTCATGATTCATTTAGGATCCTATTTTGATTACGCCAAATTACTCTGTTCGACAAAAGATCCATTTGTATACAATAATTAGATTGTAGCGGGTATAGTTTAGTGGTAAAAGTGTGATTCGTTCTATTAATCCCCTTAATAGTTAAGGGGTCTTTCGGTTTAATTTATATTCCGATCAAAAACTTTTTTTCTTAAAAGGATTAAATCCTTTACCTCTCAATGACTAATTCGAGGAAAAATAGAAATTCTCGTGATTTGTATCCAAAGGTCAATTCG